GCCGTATAGCTTCTCACTTGTTATGGCTTGGACCTTTTATGGCGGATCTAGGCGCACAGACCCCTTTTTTCTATATTTTTAGAGAGAGAGAATTGATATATGATCTATTTGAAGCTGCTACAGGTATGCGAATGATGCATAATTACTTTCGCATCGGAGGGGTAGCCGCCGATCTACCTTATGGATGGGTCGATAAATGTTTAGATTTCTGTGATTATTTTTTACGAGGAGTTGTTGAATATCAACAACTTATTACACGGAATCCCGTTTTTTTAGAACGAGTTGAAGGAGTCGGTTTTATTAGCGGAGAAGAAGCAGTAAATTGGGGCTTATCGGGACCAATGTTACGAGCTTCTGGAATACAATGGGATCTTCGTAAAGTGGATCCTTATGAGTCTTACAACCAATTCGATTGGAAAGTCCAATGGCAAAAAGAAGGGGATTCATTAGCTCGCTATTTAGTACGAATGGGTGAAATGAGGGAATCCATCAAAATTATTCAACAGGCTGTAGAGAAAATTCCTGGAGGCCCTTATGAGAATTTAGAAGTCCGACGCTTTAAGAAAACAAAGAATTCCGAATGGAATGATTTTGAATATCGATTTCTTGGTAAAAAACCTTCGCCCAATTTTGAATTGTCAAAGCAAGAACTTTATGTAAGAGTGGAAGCTCCAAAAGGTGAATTGGGAATTTATCTGGTAGGAGATGATAGTCTTTTCCCCTGGAGATGGAAAATTCGTCCACCCGGTTTTATTAATTTGCAAATTCTTCCTCAACTAGTTAAAAAAATGAAATTGGCTGATATCATGACGATATTAGGTAGTATAGATATCATTATGGGGGAAGTTGATCGTTGAAATGATAATAGATAGGGTAGAGATAGAAACTATCAATTCTTTTTCGAAATCGGAATTATTAAAAGAAGTCTATGGACTGATATGGATTCTACCCATTTTGACCCTCCTACTGGGAATCACAATAGAAGTACTCGTAATTGTGTGGTTAGAAAGAGAAATATCCGCATCGATACAACAACGTATTGGTCCTGAATATGCTGGCCCCCTGGGACTGCTTCAAGCTATAGCCGATGGAACTAAGCTACTTTTTAAGGAGGATATCCTGCCATCCCGAGGAGATATTCCTTTATTTAGCATTGGACCTTCTATAGCAGTCATATCAATTTTATTAAGTTTTTTAGTTATTCCTTTGGGATATCGTTTTGTTTTAGCCGATCTTAGTATTGGTGTTTTTTTATGGATTGCCATTTCAAGTATTGCTCCTATTGGTCTTCTTATGGCAGGATATAGCTCAAATAATAAATATTCTTTTTCAGGCGGTCTACGAGCTGCTGCTCAATCTATTAGTTATGAAATACCATTAACTTTTTGTGTGCTAGCAATATCTCTACGTGTGATTCGTTAAAATAGGATCTTTTTCCTCCAAAATCCATTGAATATTTATCTTCCTTTTCTTATTCTGTATTCGGGTTGGTAAGTTAAACTAGATAGCTATATGAGTGAAACAAAACAGCTTATTAATTTGTAGTAAAAAGAAAAAATCTCATTTCCTACGTACAAGAAAAAAGTTGAAGTAAACATAAGTAGTGTAAACTCTTTACCCCAAGGTTGAGATTTTTTGATTAGTCATCATATCTTGAAGCGGGCAAGAATAAAGGATTCGCGATATGGAATTCCATTACTAGAATATTCCGAGTTATTACTATAACTTATAATCATAAGGGGAATCCATCAAAAATTAGTGAGGGGTTAGGAACACTAAAGTACATAAAGGATTAGTAATGAGGGAATCTAAGGCATTAGAGATTTTTCCTCATAAAAGGAATCATAATAAGGACTTGAAATTGGTGGAAATGATCAAGTAGTACTTTCTTCGGATTCCGATCCAGAGTATGTTCCCTTTCACTTGTTAAAGAAATGGCTATCAAGAACGAATTAATCCTTTATTCCTTTTTTCTTTTTAAGTACCCTTCCCCGGGGAAAGAAGAATAGGACAAAAGATATGGAATGCAATACAAAAAAAAGATATTTATTTATTCTTTCCTTCCTCTATTCATATTAATACAGAATTCCTCATGAATTAATGCCTAATTCTTTTCATTTATTAATTGCTATAACGAGTGTTTTATTCCAAGATTAAGTTATTACTGAACAAAGAAAAATTTTCATTATATTATAAAGGACGAGATCAATTCGGAAGCGCTTTTTCTTATTCTAGCAGACGGAATTCCTTTGGTCTAATTTAGGGCTTTCCAATCGATTTTATCTTACCTAATTCTATCTATGCCCAGGGGGATAATACCGAAACGAAACAACCCTTTCCTTTTTCTGATCATAGAGAAGCCGTATGAAGCTAAGGTTTCATGTACGGTTTTGGAATAGCGGTGGGAACTGTGATGTTATCATCGACTATGATTATCTAACAGTTCAAGTACAGTTGATATAGTTGAAGCACAGTCAAAATATGGTTTTTTTGGATGGAATCTTTGGCGTCAGCCTATAGGTTTTCTGGTTTTTCTAATTTCTTCTTTGGCAGAATGTGAAAGATTACCCTTTGATTTACCAGAAGCAGAGGAAGAATTAGTAGCAGGTTATCAAACCGAATATTCTGGTATCAAATATGGTTTATTTTATCTTGTTTCTTACCTAAATTTATTAGTTTCCTCTTTATTTGTAACAGTTCTCTACTTAGGCGGGTGGAATTTCTCTATTCCCTATATATCCTTTTTTGAATTTTTCCAAATGAATAAAATGGTTGGAATTTTGGAAATGACAATGGGTATCTTTATTACATTAACTAAAGCTTATTTATTTCTCTTCATTTCTATCACAATAAGATGGACTTTACCCAGGATGAGAATGGATCAGTTATTAAATCTTGGATGGAAATTTCTTTTACCTATTTCCCTGGGCAATCTCTTATTAACAACTTCTTCCCAACTTGTTTCACTATAAATAAGATAATACAATAACAGTAAGAATATTTTCAACACAAAAGTTCTCTCAAACAAGAGAAAGAAACATACCTTTTTCATAGATATTTAGAATATGTTCCCTATGGTAACTGGGTTCATGAGTTATGGTCAACAAACAATACGCGCTGCAAGGTACATTGGTCAAAGTTTCCTAATTACCTTATCCCACACAAATCGTTTACCTATAACGATTCACTACCCTTATGAAAAATCAATTACATCGGAGCGTTTCCGGGGGCGAATCCACTTTGAATTTGATAAATGTATTGCTTGTGAAGTATGTGTTCGCGTATGCCCGATAGATCTACCCCTTGTGGATTGGAGATTTGAAAAGGATATTAAAAGGAAACAATTGCTTAATTATAGTATTGATTTCGGAGTTTGTATATTTTGTGGTAATTGTGTTGAGTACTGTCCGACAAGCTGTTTATCAATGACTGAAGAATATGAACTTTCTACTTATGATCGTCATGAATTGAATTACAATCAAATTGCTTTGAGTCGGTTACCAATCTCCATAATGGGAGATTACACAATTCAAACAATTAGGAATTCGACTCAAAGTAAAATAGACGAAGAAAAATCTTGGAATTCAAGAACGGTTACTAATTATTAGTTACTAGGATTTTTCTTTTTTGTTAGAAAAATCCAATAGTTTTTTATTAACTATAAAGAAAAAAAGAAAAACGAATAACTACTGCTTATTGCAAATTATTCCTGATTTAAAATGAGAGTAGATTTTCGTAATGTGATTTCTAACTATACAACTTATATACATATACAAAAAAATATCCTAATCCCTTTTTCCTTCCTTGAATCTTTTAGTTTTAGTCAGTTCATGAAAAATTTTATACTATTAATTTCTTCTTAGCCATAATGGATTTACCTGGACCAATACATGAGATTCTTGTGCTATTTGGGGGATTTGTTCTTCTACTAGGAGGTCTAGGAGTAGTATTACTTACCAACCCAATTTATTCTGCCTTTTCGCTGGGATTAGTTCTTGTTTGTATATCCTTATTCTATATTTTATTGAATTCCTACTTTGTAGCTGTCGCACAACTTCTTATTTATGTGGGAGCTATAAATATTTTGATCATATTTGCCGTAATGTTCGTAAATGGCTCAGAATGGTCTAAAAATAATAATTATTGGACTATTGGAGATGGGTTCACTTCACTCGTTTGTATAACTATTCTTTTTTCACTAATGACTACTATCCCAGATACGTCATGGTATGGAATTCTTTGGACTACAAGATCAAACCAAATAGTAGAACAGGGTCTCATAAATAACGTTCAACAAATTGGGATTCATTTAGCAACTGATTTTTATCTTCCGTTTGAACTCATTTCCATAATTCTTCTAGTTTCTTTAATAGGTGCAATTACTATGGCTCGGCAATAAGAAATACTTAGAATTAGTCAAAATTCTTAGAATTTCAAATCTAAAATAAAAAACTAAAGAATCACAATTTTGATTTAGTAAAACCCGTCTACTGCCAACAAATACCTTCTTTTCTCTTTTGTTGTGTAACTGTTCTATTCTAATTAATGGAATCGGTTCAATTCTTGTCCTCATATTGAAATGAATCGAGATTGATAAGGAGTTAGTTAATGATGTTTGAGCATGTACTTTTTTTTAGTGTCTATTTATTTTCGATTGGTATCTATGGATTGATCACAAGCCGAAACATGGTTAGAGCTCTAATATGTCTTGAACTTATACTGAATTCAATTAATCTAAATCTCGTAACATTTTCTGATCTATTTGATAGTCGCCAATTAAAAGGAGACATTTTCGCAATTTTTGTTATAGCCCTTGCGGCTGCTGAAGCAGCTATTGGACTATCCATTCTTTCTTCCATCCATCGTAACAAGAAATCAACTCGTATCAATCAATCTAATTTTTTGAATAATTAGACATAAAATCCTCTAAACAAAGGCGCACATATAATAATAATATCAAATATTAAGATGAATAGAAATCGAATACTATTTTCTTATTATTTTATTATTTTATAATATCTATTTTTTGATTAGGTTATTACATAGTATTCTTTTTTACTTATTGAATTTTTGCAATTCATTGATATTGCAATTTGAATATTGCAATAATTTATATTGAAAAGACGATAGCCAATAAATTGGCTAATTCGAATTCGTATGTACAATTCGTATAATTATGATTGTTGAAGCCAAAAATTCAAGTCTCTTGGCTCTTTTCACGCTTTCTCACAAACGGATTAAGAAATATATTGCATTATTTTATTTATTTATTTGTTGAAGTTTGGATAAACCATTGCTTCGTCTGGTGTCTACAATACATATGACTCATATAGTACTAATTTCATTTTTACCAGATCGAAAATTTTTATGTTGAAAAGGAAAATTTATAGATCCAATGTCACATTCCGTAAAAATTTATGATACATGTATAGGATGCACTCAATGTGTACGAGCTTGTCCAACAGATGTATTAGAAATGATACCCTGGGATGGGTGTAAAGCCAAGCAAATTGCTTCCGCGCCGAGAACCGAAGATTGTGTGGGTTGTAAGAGATGCGAATCTGCCTGCCCAACAGATTTTTTAAGTGTCCGCGTTTATTTAGGGCCTGAAACAACCCGCAGCATGGCTCTATCTTATTGATACGTTACAAAAAACTCCACTTGAATCGTCTGATTCCTCTTTACCGAGGAAGCCTGTGCTCGCTTATTTCGAGCACGGGCTTTTCTGGTCAAAACGTATCTTCTCTTTATCACTTTATCATGAGTTATTTTCCTTGGTTAACAATACTTGTTGTTTTGCCGATATTTGCAGGTTCATTAATTTTCTTTTTACCTCATAGGGGAAACAAAATCGTTAGGTGGTATACTATATCTATTTGTTTATTAGAATTCCTTCTAATGACTTATGCATTCTGTTATCATTTCCAATTGGAGGATCCCTTAATCCAATTAAAGGAGGATTCTAAATGGATAGATGTCTTTGATTTCCACTGGAGATTGGGAATCGATGGACTTTCATTAGGATCTATTTTATTGACAGGATTTATCACTACTTTAGCTACTTTAGCAGCTTGGCCAGTTACCCGGAATTCGCGATTATTCTATTTCCTGATGCTAGCAATGTATAGTGGTCAAATAGGATTATTTTCTTCGCGAGACCTTTTACTTTTTTTTATCATGTGGGAGTTAGAATTAATTCCTGTTTACTTACTTTTATCCATGTGGGGGGGAAAGAGGCGTCTGTATTCAGCTACAAAATTTATTTTGTATACTGCAGGCGGTTCCATTTTTTTCTTAATCGGAGTTCTAGGTATGGGCTTATATGGTTCCAACGAACCAAGATTAGATTTGGAAAGATTAATTAATCGATCATACCCTGCAACATTGGAAATACTATTTTATTTTGGCTTCCTTATTGCTTATGCTGTCAAATTGCCGATTATACCCCTACATACGTGGTTACCAGATACCCATGGGGAAGCGCATTACAGTACATGTATGCTTTTAGCGGGAATCCTATTAAAGATGGGAGCATACGGATTGATTCGGATCAATATGGAATTGTTACCTCATGCTCATTATCTATTTTCCCCCTGGTTGGTAATAATAGGAGCGATGCAAATAATCTATGCAGCTTCAACTTCTCTTGGTCAACGAAATTTCAAAAAAAGAATAGCCTACTCCTCCGTATCTCACATGGGTTTCATAATTATAGGAATTGGTTCCATAACCAACATTGGACTCAATGGAGCTATTTTACAAATACTATCCCATGGATTTATTGGTGCTACACTTTTTTTCTTGGCGGGAACGGCTTGTGATAGAATGCGTCTTGTTTATCTCGAAGAACTGGGGGGGATATCTATCCCAATGCCGAAAATTTTTACCATGTTTAGTAGCTTTTCAATGGCTTCTCTTGCCTTACCAGGAATGAGCGGTTTTGTTGCAGAATTAGTAGTATTTTTTGGACTAATTACTAGTCCAAAATTTCTGTTAATACCAAAAATGCTAATTACTTTTGTAATGGCAATTGGAATGATATTAACTCCTATTTTTTTATTATCTATGTTACGCCAGATGTTCTATGGATACAAGCTATTTCATGTTCCAAACGCAAATTTGGTGGATTCTGGACCACGAGAACTCTTTCTTTTAATCTGTATCTTTTTACCAGTAATAGGAATTGGTATTTATCCAGATTTTGTTCTCTCGCTATCGGTTGACAAGGTAGAGGCTCTCTTATCCAATTATTATCCTAAATAATTTTTTTTTTTACTAGTCCGCTCTATATTCCATAGTGGAAAAACCAAATAATTCAGAAAAAAGTAAAAAAGTCTAATTAGATCTATCTCGAATTTTTGAGAACCCTTTGAGAAGGCGTTCAAGGGTTCTCAAATCAAACAAAAATGGAAAAACTTTCATTTCACGAAGGTTTTATGTTATGTAATCATTTAGATGGTAATGTAAATGCACCATAACTATGTAAACCTATTCCTAATAGATTGATACCAAAATAGCAGATCCAAATTATAAGAAATCCTATCGAAGCTACAAGTGCGGAATTCGTACCCTTCCAATTTGGATTTGTTCTACTATGTAAATAAATTGCGAATATGGTCCAAGTAATAAATGCCCAAGTTTCCTTAGGATCCCAATTCCAATAGGATCCCCACGCCTCATTAGCCCATACTGCTCCACAAAGAATACCTATGGTTAAAAGGGTAAACCCTAGGCTAATGACACGATAACTCCAAGAATCCAAACGCTCAATTAATTGATATTTGTAATAATTTGGAAATGAAGGAAAAGAGGTGTTTTTTAAAGCACTTCTTTTTACATAGAAATATTCAATCTCACTAAACTCACTAAAGAAAAATGTTTTAAATAAAACATTTTTTTTCTTTTCTAAAAAGAAATTGAAATTCTTTCGAAATTTAATGATTAGAAGAGCGGCGGATAATAAGGATCCGCACAAAAGAGTTGCATAGCTTAGTAACATCATACTGACATGCATCATTAACCACTGAGATTGTAGAGCAGGTACTAGTATTGTGGATTGATGCATTTCAGTTAAAAGACCCGACGTGGCAAAGCCTTGCGTTAAAATAGTACTTGGCGTAGTTATTGTGCTTAAATCATTTTTAGAGTTCTGTATCTTAGGAATCGTATGAAGAATATACAGAGCCCATGAAAGGAAGATCAATGACTCATATAAATTACTTAATGGAAAATGTCCCGAAGAAGCCCAACGAGAAACTAAGAATCCTGTTATAGAGAAAAAAGTAGCTATCATTCCTTTTTCTGACGAATCACGTAATCCCCCAAGTTCACGAACTAATAAGGTTATCAAATGAATTGTAATCACAATTGAAATGGTTGAGAAAGAGATATGAGTTAGTATATGTTCTAAAGTTGCAAATAGCATAAGGAGAAGGTCCCATTACAAAATTGGAAATTTAGAATTGAATCCATTTTCTAATCTATTGTATTCTTTTTCGAGAATGCCGCCACTCGGACTCGAACCGAGATGCTTGAGCACTGCTTCCTAAGAGCAGCGTGTCTACCAATTTCACCATGGCGGCTAACTTTAAATAATAGGGAAGTTAAAAGAATAATAGTTATTTTCTCGCAAATCGTCGAGATTGGGAGAGTCCATAGAATTTAGGAACATTAGAATCTTCATTAAAATGGACTTCGTTTGGTAGTATCATTGGGGATTTTTTTAACAATAAACTCTTGCTTTGCCCAATAGAAACAAAGCTTGAAAGAGTTGGAACTGTTTTTTCTCAGTTACAATATAGAACTCATTTTTTTCTAATTAGTTTCTCATTGAAATAAAAAAAAATCTTTCAATCTATCCATTAGAATTTCTATAATTTCATCATTAAATACAAAGAATTTTTGATTTTAGCAAAATTTCTAGAATGAAAGCCTTTATGCTCTTATTAATATGATTTACCAAGCCTAAACCTATTTTTTTGTGAATTTTTGATAAGATAGGTAGAAGTTGTAAGTCCTATTGCAAGAATACTCTACTTTTCATAATAGAATCCTCATAATAAAATATGAGGATTCTATTATGAAAAGTTCGTTGATAGGAAAAGAATACTTAGGACACAGTATACCAAAAACTTTTGTTCTATATATCAGAGGGGTTAGTTCTAAGAATATTGTACCGAGGAATTCGACACATAAAAGTACATTCATTAAGAAATCCGAATTATTCATATTAAATAATTGGAATTTCTTTGGGATAGGTCAATTCAGATTATTCCAAAACCAGATTATTTGTTTGTTTGTTGCCCAGAAAAACCCTTTGGTTTTGGATGCTCGCTGCCGCTGGAAAATGATCTTGATTTTGCTAAAGAATAAGATTGTACTATGGAAAAATAAGTCTTTTTCTTCCAAAGATTTTTACGAATACGCTTTTTTGACATCGAAGTACGTTTTTTTGGAACTGCCATTCAAAAAGGAGATTACTTTTTTCTAGTTGTATGTGAAAGACATCTATTGCCGCAAATCAATCCTTCTTTCTGTTTTTTCTTAGTATTTATACTTTGTTTTTAGTATTTATACTTTGTTTTAATAATATAGAATATATACAAAGGTTTTCTATTTAAATCAATTTATATATTAAGTATACTCCATATATAGATCTACGGCCTATCCCCCATATAAGATGGGGGGATAAAAGGAAGGGAAAATTCAAATAGTTAATTAAGTTCAGAATGGTATTCCATAATGGAATTCCAATCAAAACAAAAAAAATACTTAGTCTCTTAAACAAGACATTCTAAAACTTAGGTAATTCTAGTCATTAGGATTTCAGTTCTATATGAAGTAAGGAATATTCGATAATTTCCTATAAACATAGGTTTTCATTGGAATTCAATCAATCAGTTACGAAACATGAGAGCTGCTTCATCTTCATTTTAATAGAAAGAAATACAAAAATGAATAGAAAGTAAAATGATTAAATCCTTTTTTGTATTTTAACAAATATCCTTCTTTAGGTAATAACTAGGTAACAAAGTTATTTAATTAACTTTTTGAATTTAACCAAGTAAACCCATTCTTAATTTTTGATTATTTCAATGAGAGAAATTTGGAAAAATTAAGAATTCCAGTATTTTGTCTTATTCTTATTTTTTTGAATTCCTTCAGAAAGAGATAAGAATTGGTTTGGTGAATCGGAAACAATTTTATTTTATAGAAAAATTTCAAGTAAAAATTGCAATTTCTTTTCTTATGGAACATACATATCAATATGCATGGGTAATCCCTCTTCTCCCACTTCCAGTTATTATGTCAATGGGGTTTGGACTTATTCTTATTCCGACAGCAACAAAAAATCTTCGTCGCATATGGGCTTTTCCTTGTGTTTTACTCTTAAGTATAGCTATGGTATTCTCAGTTCAACTATCTATTCAACAAATAAATGGAAGTTCTATCTATCAATATCTATGGTCTTGGACCGTCAATAATGATTTTTCCTTAGAATTTGGATACTTGATCGACCCGCTTACTTCTATTATGTTAATACTAATTACTACTGTAGGAATCCTCGTTCTTATTTATAGTGACGATTATATGTCTCACGATGAAGGATATTTGAGATTTTTTGTTTATATAAGTTTTTTCAATACTTCTATGTTGGGATTGGTTACTAGTTCCAATTTGATACAAATTTATTTTTTTTGGGAACTTGTGGGAATGTGTTCCTATTTATTGATAGGCTTTTGGTTTACACGGCCAATTGCAGCGAGTGCTTGTCAAAAAGCTTTTGTAACTAATCGTGTAGGAGATTTTGGTCTGTTATTAGGAATTTTAGGTTTTTTTTGGATAACAGGTAGTTTAGAGTTTCGGGATTTGTTCAAAATAGCTAATAACTGGATTCCTAATAATGGGATTAATTCCTTACTTACTACTTTGTGTGCTTTTTTATTATTCCTTGGTGCAGTTGCGAAATCTGCACAATTCCCTCTTCACGTATGGTTACCCGATGCTATGGAAGGACCCACTCCCATTTCGGCTCTTATACACGCAGCAACTATGGTTGCTGCGGGGATTTTTCTTCTAGCTCGACTTCTTCCTCTTTTCATATCCCTACCTTTAATAATGAGTTTCATTTCTTTAGTAGGTACAATAACACTCTTCTTAGGAGCTACTTTAGCTCTTGCTCAGAGAGATATTAAAAGAAGCTTAGCCTATTCTACAATGTCTCAATTGGGTTATATGATGTTAGCTCTAGGTATAGGTTCTTATCAAGCTGCTTTATTCCATTTGATCACTCATGCTTATTCGAAAGCTTTATTGTTCTTGGGATCCGGATCCATTATTCATTCAATGGAACCTCTTGTTGGATATTCACCAGATAAAAGTCAGAATATGGTTCTTATGGGTGGTTTAAGAAAATACGTTCCAATTACAAGAACTACTTTTTTATGGGGTACGCTTTCTCTTTGTGGTATTCCACCTCTTGCTTGCTTCTGGTCCAAAGATGAAATCCTTAGTAATAGTTGGTTGTATTCACCCTTTTTTGGAATAATAGCCTCTTTTACTGCAGGATTAACTGCGTTTTATATGTTTCGGATATATTTACTTACTTTTGATGGGTACCTGCGTGTTCATTTTCAAAATTACAGTAGCACTAAAGAGGGTTCGTTGTATTCAATATCCTTATGGGGAAAAAGGATACCCAAAGGAGTGAATAGAGATTTCATTTTATCAACAACGAAGAGTGGAGTTTCTTTTTTTTCACAAAATATATCCAAAATTCATGGTAATACAAGAAATAGGATAGGGTCCTTTAGTACTTCCTTTGGGGCTAAAAACACTTTTGTCTATCCTCATGAAACGGGAAATACTATGCTATTCCCTCTTTTTATATTACTGCTTTTTACTTTGTTCATTGGATCCATAGGAATCCATTTTGATAATGGAGTAATGGATAATGGAATAGCAGAGTTAACCATATTATCAAAGTGGTTAACTCCCTCAATAAACTTTTTCCAGGAAAGTTCTAATTCTTCCATAAATTCATATGAATTTATCACTAATGCAATTTCTTCTGTAAGTCTAGCTATGTTTGGTCTATCCATAGCATATATCTTCTATGGATCCGCTTATTCCTTTTTTCAGAATTTGGATTTAATAAATTATCTTGTAAAAGAGAGTCCGAAAAAAACTTTTTCGGATCAAGTAAAAAAAAAGATATACAGTTGGTCATATAATCGTGGTTATATAGATATTTTCTATACTAGGGTCTTTACCCTGGGTATAAGAGGATTAACTGAACTAACGCAGTTTTTCGATAAGGGTGTCATTGATGGAATTACCAATGGAGTAGGTCTTGCTGGTTTTTGTATAGGAGAAGAAATTAAATATGTAGGGGGAGGGCGAATATCGTCTTATTTATTCTTTTTTTTATGTTATGTATCCGTGTTCTTATTCTTTTTTCTTTCTTAACTTAAGGAATTCCCCCGTCTCCTGCCTAAAGA